GTATGATATAATTTAGTATAATAAAAGATTATGTCCAATTTTCATTGATCTCAATTGAATTGACCCCTCGTTACTGTCCATAAGAGAAGTAATAGGTAGGGATGACAGGATTTGAACCCGTGACATTTTGTACCCAAAACAAATGCGCTACCAAGCTGCGCTACATCCCTTTCAATTGTTGTACAGTGTCATTGTACAGAATCCATGTCTTGTTTTCCACCTCATTATTTCCTCTATCTATAGAGAATTTCTCTTGCCATTTCTTCTTTTTTTGGTTTCAAATAAATTATGAATATAATAAAAGAATTATATACATATAATTCTATACATATGATGAAACCAAACGTATAAAAGAATGAATATTGATCGGTAATATTCAAGAAGAAAGTGTCATCTTTTTCTGTTTTAGGGATGGGTGGATTTCATCTACCAGATCGCTGTACATATACGTTTGAAGTTAAGGATTCCCGTACAAATACAAGTGATCTTTAACTACATATGCGTCTGATCCTATATGTATTCCAATAAAGAAGGAGGATTTTCAATGCGAGATATAAAAACATATCTCTCCGTGGCACCAGTGCTAACCACTCTATGGTTTGGTTCTTTAGCGGGTCTATTGATAGAGATAAATCGTTTATTCCCGGATGCGTTGGTATTCCCCTTTTTTTCATTTTAGTTACTGACATGGGAATGGTGAATGAAGAAGATTAGAGATAGAATAAACTCTCTGTGACCAATCCCCTCTTTTTTCAGTTGTTTAGGATAGGAAGGAAAGAGAAAGAATAAAAAAAGTGGATTGAACTTCAGCGAAACTCATGTTCAGGATAGAATTAATAGAGGTAGAACAGAAATAGAAATCAATAGAAGTGTGGGTCGAGGGTAGACTCTTCGAGATCCTACAGGATAGTAAATGAAATACTGGGATTAGGAATAATTAATAGTTAGAAATTATTGTATTACTTATTTTTTTTTTTTTTTTTTTTTTTTACTTGAATGCAACGAAATCTTTCATAAGTGGATTTCGGGTTAGCAGCTTATCTTCGATTTATTTCTCGTTCCTTTCGTCTTCTTTGGTTCGGATCGAAAATAGAAGAATTGAGTAAGTTCAAAGGAGGTTCATGGCCAAGGGTAAAGATGTCAGAGGGATAGTTATTTTGCAATGTACCAATTGTGTCCGAAATGATTTCAAGAAAGAATCGCGGGGCACTTCCAGATATATTACTCAAAAGAATCGACATAATACACCAAGTCGATTGGAATTGAGAAAATTCTGTCCTTATTGTTACAAGCATACGATTCATGGGGAGATAAAGAACTAGATCGAACGGAACGCGTGTACCACCCTTCCATTCCAACGAACAGGAACAAATGAAATTCTATTCTATAAATAAACAAATCAAGTCCTATTTGGGTCGAATGCGAAATGCATGAATAAATAGGCGTTTAGAGATAAGGAATAAACCATATGGATAAATCCAACAAGCGATTCTTTCGTAAATCCAATCGATTCTTTCATAAAGCCAAGCAAGGTTTTGGTAAATCCAAGCGAGGTTTTCGTAGGCGTTTTACCCCAATTAGACCGGGGGATCAAATTGATTATAGAAACATGGGTTTAATTGCTCAATTTATTAGTTACCAAGGAAAAATATTATCTAGACGAATGACTAAATTGACCTTGAAACAACAACGATTAATGGCTGTTTCTGTAAAACAAGCCCGTGTTTTATCTTTATTACCTTTTCTTGCTAATGAAAAACTAATTAAGAAACTCAAGTCGATAATCAGAAATAAATATGCTCGTAAAAACAGAAAGAAATATACTCCTGGGGGAGAAAAGAAATATCTTCCTCGAGGCAAAAAGAAAAATGCTCCTCAAAGCGAAAAGAAAAATGCTCCTAAGGTAGAAAATCAATATCCTCCGGGGGGAAAAAATAAATATCTTCCTGGGAGCGAAAAGAAAAATACTCGGAGAGGAGAAAATCAATATCCTCCTGGGGGAGAAAAGAAAAATACTCCTCGAGGCGAAAAGAAAAAAACTCCTAGAACCGGAAATAAATAGGCCTACTCCTCAATTGAATCAAAACCACTTGAATTGGAATTCAAAATCAGATTGATTGATATTTTATTCGAAAAATCGAAGAGATTTAATTGTTGCGGCGTAATAGAATAAAAAAAGAAAAAGAGTGGGAGAATCATTTTTTTTTTTTTTTTTTGTGTTCTACTACTTAATTTCTTTTATTTTATCATATTCATTTCTACTCTACCTTCCCGGAGTCATTCTCCGGGAACTCCGTTTAAATCATTCCGGTGAATTCCTTCCAATCTCCTTATTTGACGATCTCATTGGAGATCGTGTAAAGACAATTCGTCTTTGATATAGCCATTTGTGCAAGTATTTTACGATTAAGAAGCACCTGCCTCTTGTACAGATCGTGTATTAATCGCCTATAACTATAGGATGCGCCATTTGCACGAGTTACTGCATTTATCCGAGTGATCCACAAACGACGAAAATCTCTCTTTCTCCTGCCTCTATCCCGATGAGTGGAATTCAAAGCTCTCATTTTCTGTTGAGTAGTTGATACAAATGAACGAGTTTTTTTTCGACGCCTCCGGGCTATATATCCTCGTATAACTCTGATCATTGAATAAAATAAAATGAAACTTTGATGAATAACTAATCGATTTCGTTTCTTTCAGCCATTCTTCCCCCCTCCCCCCCTTTTTCCTGTCTTATTAAAAACAAAACGGATTCTTCCGATGTATAAAATAAAAATTCCAATGGCTTTTGCTACTATGACCTTCCCAACCACGATTTTTATTTCTTCCAGGCATTTATTTTACCTCAAAATAAGAAATTGTACCGATATTTGGTACAAAATAGGTAGAAAATAAATAATAAATAGGTATTAAATGGAAATGAATAAATAAATAGTGGCTTCCATCGTTTCTATGGTTACTTCTTAAACGGTGAGGTCCTCTCTATACACCGGAGCCTCTTCCCTCATTTAATCAATGTTATTTGTAACTTGTACAGTTCACATTCTTTGGCTCTACCCATGAATTATCCAGTAATAGGTCTTTTCACAATGAGATCTATTCATACAGTGACGACATTTAATTAAGAGGGTTGGCTGGGTAGCTGACCCTCTTAGTCCGTTCTTGCAAGAGTATGAGCATAATCTTTCTGCTTTTGAAATACCATTTCCCCGCTTAATGGATAACCATTCGCTACCAATGGAGAATTGCTTTTCATCTCAAATCGAGGTGATTGGATTTGCACCAATGGAAACCATAAATTCTATACACAATAGAGGTATATGATAGATCCTTATTTTTCGATAGTGACTGAAGTTCTTACATTCTATCCAATTCATTGGTACTAGTTATTGTATTGATACTGGAAAAATCACCTCATTTGTTCTAGCTCGTGGTCTGAACGAGTCGCACATACACCCTAGTACATGTTCCTCGACGCTGAGGACATCCTCGAAGCGCGGGGGATTTCGTGACATTTCTGATTGGCTGTCTTGTGTTTCTAATAAGTTGTTTAATAGTTGGCATGTTGAATCCTATATAGAATGGGCCGGTTTAGATCGATCCTAACCGGATCATTATGAATAAGAATAAGTTCCATTTCGGATTTTACCGAGATGGGGAGATCGAATCACGATTCCTTGGATTTATGAATCTGAATATGGATCTAATTATGATTCCAACGATCATACCTGTCATAGGTTTTTAATGAGATAACCTATGACAATAAGGGCGACGAAGGAAACCCAAATGCTGTTCTTCATGGTGTTTACCCCCTTTTATACAAAAAAAATGGAAAAACAATAAGTAAAACAATTGTTTCAATTTATTTATATCTAATTAATTTAATTAAATTTATTTTATAAAAAATAAAAATTAATTAATCCGAAATCCCAACAAGTCGTCCATTTTGATTCCTACAAGATCAACAAGGCCATGGTTTTGTGCTTCTTCTGCTGACAAAAAAACATCCCTTTCTATGTCCATGGCTATAACCCATAAAGGAGTGCCCGTTCTTTGTGCATAAACTTTCATGATGTCGTCATATAATTGCATTAATTCGTTTATTTCCACGATAATTTCGCCTGAGTCGTCGTCGTCAAAAAAAGAACTAGCAGGTTGGTGGATCATAATCCTGAACATAATAAACGCTTCTTCTATCTCGATTTTCGCATCATCATCATGGGGCTTGAGGGGGGATAAAGAATAACAAAAAGAAAAAGATCGAATTGAACAACTGTACGAGCATCTTTTGTGCAGTGCATACAGCTTTACTATGGCATTTCTTTTTCCATTCCATCGAAGAAAGAGACAAATAAAATAAAATCCATCAGACCCAGACCGTTGAATGACATTTACCATCCTTCCTTTTCTTTTGTTCTTTTGTATTGTAGGAGTTCAAAAAATACTATGATAGTTCTGTTGCTTTCTATATTTATCTCGTATGAGACTCAACAATCCCAAAGTTTCTTTCTGGCCCAGGAAAAAATGATCTTTTTTTTTTTTCATTTTCATACCCTTTCATAACATAAATATCAGGAAAAGACTTCTGATGTTGAAGCAAAAAGATTTGTAACGCTGAAATGGACCCCCCGATGCATAAGATCAAATAAGAAAGACTTTTTATTTGTTCCATACTACTATCTCAACCCATATCGTATTGAAAAAGTTTACTCATATTTAAATTGAAGTGCCATGCTATTATTACTTAATATTTTTATTTCTTTTATTTATTCAAATTCCATATGGTGAAGACATAATCTTCTCCTTCTCTAAAATAACAAACTCATTGACGCCAAGCGTAAGGGAGTGCTATACGTTTGGTAATCTCTCCTCCGACCAGGAGAAACGATCCCATTGAAGCAGCTAATCCCAGGCATATTGTATACACTTCCGGTTGCACCCATTGCATCGTATCAAAAAGACCGAATCCCGGAATTATGTATCCGCCGGGAGAGTTTATAAACAAAAAAATATCCCTGGTCTCATCCTCTATGCCGAGATATATCATGATACCAGCAAGTTGATTCGAGATCTCGTCATCAACATCTTGTCCTAAAAAAAGGAATCTTTCTCGATAAAGTCGGTTGATTAGGACAAAATTGTCTCCTTTAGGAACCGTACACGCATCTTTGAATACATACGGTTCAAAAAATAAAAATTGCGAAACAAAAAAAGAATCAATGTGTCGATTCTAGCCCTTTTTCTTTTTTCGTAGCAGATTTTTTCCTAACTAAGGGGCTTTTTTCTTCTATTTTTCAAGAAACATGAGTTTTAACCCTAGAATTCATTGAACTTATCGAACTAACCTCTCATTGATGTATTGTTTCATCGAGATCCAAATCACAATGTCATTTTCTTGTTCCTGAATTGAACAGGCCTCTTCCACTTTTTTAGGTTTATGCTCTACTCCGGGTAAAGATCCGCCCAAATTCTATTTGCACATATAGGACAAAGAATCTTAGTACCATTTCTTTTTTCAATTCGTTTCATGCCTTCCGCACAATATTTGATGTATTCATCATATTACTCCGCTGTTTGGCAGTATGAGATCGCTCTTATGGTATAAGAGAATCATTTACGATACGAGTGGTAATCCTACATGGATGACCTTTTTGGTTTTTTCGGAACGGAGTCTGGCTACTTGATTTTATTTTATTGGTCCGGGTCAACCATAAATTCTTCTAATGGATACCCCTAATAAATATAAATTGACCTAATTGTACTTCGCGCTACTAATTTTTGAGGATTCAAAAAATCTTTCTGGGGCGAACGGGGGATATCTCGGTCGGGGGAGAGAATGGGAAAATACCATACGACCCAATATGTCTGACAAGTCGCACTATATGTCAATCCAATATGCGTCTTCATCGCCCGGGACACGAAAGGGCACTCTCGGAACGCCAATGGGCATAAAATGAACGAAAAATGATTACCCACCCTCGGGGGAGCTTTGATGTGGAAACGTAAAAACGTGTTTATTGTCTTCATAATATTGGTGCCTTTTATCGGATTTTATCCATAGATTGGAAGGTTCATAGGGGAAGAGGGAATAAATAAAGAAAAATTCTGACGAATGGATCGTTTGAATGATGAACAAGTATCTATGCATTCGCTCACAAAAAACGAGACCAACCCCCATTGCGTATTGGTACTTATTGGGTATAGAATAGATCTACTTTTCTTTCTTTGTTCCTACGAACAGAATTGTTCAATTATTATCAACAGAACAGAATAAATATTCACCCTTGCTTCGGGATAATCCACTAAAAAGTGAGGTCCATAACATAGTCTTTTGCAATGTAATAAAGCTACATAGTGTCTATTTTTTCTTTGAAAAAAGGGGTATTTCCATGGGTTTGCCTTGGTATCGTGTTCATACCGTCGTATTGAATGATCCCGGTCGGTTGCTTTCTGTCCATATAATGCATACAGCTCTAGTTTCTGGTTGGGCCGGTTCGATGGCTCTATACGAATTAGCTGTTTTTGATCCCTCTGACCCCGTTCTTGATCCAATGTGGAGACAAGGTATGTTCGTTATTCCCTTCATGACTCGTTTAGGAATAAACAATTCATGGGGCGGTTGGAGTATTACAGGAGGAACGATAACGAATCCGGGTATTTGGAGTTACGAAGGTGTGGCCGGGGCACATATTGTGTTTTCTGGCTTGTGCTTCTTAGCAGCTATCTGGCATTGGGTGTATTGGGACCTAGAAATATTTTGTGATGAACGTACGGGAAAACCCTCTTTGGATTTGCCCAAGATCTTTGGAATTCATTTATTTCTCTCAGGGGTGGCTTGTTTTGGTTTTGGCGCATTTCATGTAACAGGCTTGTATGGTCCTGGAATATGGGTGTCCGATCCTTATGGCCTAACCGGAAAAGTACAATCCGTAAATCCAGCGTGGGGCGCGGAAGGTTTTGATCCTTTTGTTCCGGGAGGAATAGCCTCTCATCATATTGCAGCGGGGACGTTGGGCATATTAGCGGGTCTATTCCATCTTAGTGTCCGCCCTCCCCAACGTCTATACAAAGGATTACGCATGGGGAATATTGAAACTGTACTTTCCAGCAGTATCGCTGCTGTCTTTTTTGCAGCTTTCGTTGTTGCTGGAACTATGTGGTATGGTTCAGCAACTACCCCCGTCGAATTATTTGGTCCCACTCGTTATCAGTGGGATCAGGGATACTTCCAGCAAGAAATATATCGAAGGGTTGGCGCCGGGCTAGCCGAAAATCTGAGTTTGTCGGAAGCTTGGTCGAAAATTCCCGAAAAATTAGCTTTTTATGATTACATTGGTAATAATCCGGCGAAAGGGGGATTATTCAGAGCGGGCTCAATGGACAACGGGGATGGAATAGCTGTTGGATGGTTAGGACACCCCATCTTTAGAGATAAAGAAGGACGTGAGCTTTTTGTACGTCGTATGCCTACTTTTTTTGAAACATTTCCAGTAGTTT